GTTAATGTAGCTTAATAAACCAAAGCAAGGCACTGAAAATGCCTAGATGAACCATAAAGGCTCCATAAACATAAAGGTTTGGTCCTAGCCCTCCTATTAGTTCCTAATAAGATTATACATGCAAGCCTCCACATCCCGGTGAAAATGCCCTCTAAATCTCATATAACTGATTAAAAGGAGCTGGTATCAAGCACACTAAACAAGTAGCTCATAACGCCTTGCTCAACCACACCCCCACGGGATACAGCAGTAATAAAAATTAAGCCATGAACGAAAGTTCGACTAAGCTATATTAACCATTCAGGGTTGGTAAATTTCGTGCCAGCCACCGCGGTCATACGATTAACCCAAATTAATAGGTCCCCGGCGTAAAACGTGTCAAAGACTTCACTCACACTAAAGTTAAAAACTAACCAAGCTGTAAAAAGCTACCGTTAACATAAAATAAACTACGAAAGTGACTTTATTAACTCCGACTACACGATAGCTAAGACCCAAACTGGGATTAGATACCCCACTATGCTTAGCCCTAAACATAAATAATTCACGTAACAAAATTATTCGCCAGAGAACTACTAGCAATAGCTTAAAACTCAAAGGACTTGGCGGTGCTTCACACCCCCCTAGAGGAGCCTGTTCTATAATCGATAAACCCCGATAAACCTCACCACTTCTTGCTAATCCAGTCTATATACCGCCATCTCCAGCAAACCCTTAAAAGGAATAAAAGTAAGCATAATAATCATTACATAAAAAAGTTAGGTCAAGGTGTAACCTATGAAGTGGGAAGAAATGGGCTACATTTTCTAAAAAAGAACAACCAATACGAAAGTTTTTATGAAACTAACAAACTAAAGGTGGATTTAGTAGTAAATTAAGAATAGAGAGCTTAATTGAATCGGGCCATGAAGCACGCACACACCGCCCGTCACCCTCCTCGAATAAACACCCCAAATTAAATAAAACATACACAAAATATAAGAGGAGACAAGTCGTAACAAGGTAAGCATACTGGAAAGTGTGCTTGGACAAACCAAAGTGTAGCTTAAACAAAGCGTCTGGCCTACACCCAGAAGATTTCACATTAAATGACCACTTTGAACCAAAGCTAGCCCAAACAACAAACAACTAAACTACCAAAGCAAAATTTAAATAAAACATTTAGTAACACACTAAAGTATAGGAGATAGAAATTTTAATAGGAGCTATAGAGATAGTACCGCAAGGGAAAGATGAAAGAAAAATTCAAAGTAAAAAACAGCAAAGATTACCCCTTCTACCTTTTGCATAATGAGTTAGCTAGAACAACTTAACAAAGAGAACTTAAGCTAAGCCCCCCGAAACCAGACGGGCTACCTACGAACAATCCCCTGGGATGAACTCATCTATGTGGCAAAATAGTGAGAAGATTTATAGGTAGAGGTGAAAAGCCCAACGAGCCTGGTGATAGCTGGTTACCCAGAACAGAATCTTAGTTCAACTTTAAATTTACCTAAAAAACCCCAAAAATTTTAATGTAAATTTAAAATATAATCTAAAAAGGTACAGCTTTTTAGATCAAGGATACAACCTTACTTAGAGAGTAAACACAAACAAAACCATAGTAGGCCTAAAAGCAGCCATCAATTAAGAAAGCGTTAAAGCTCAATGTCCTAAACAACATAATACCAAAAACTTAAAACTAACTCCTAATGTAATACTGGGTCAATCTATTCAACTATAGAAGAGACAATGCTAACATGAGTAACAAGAAACCCTTTCTCCTTGCATAAACTTATAACCGAAACGGATACCCACTGATAATTAACAACAAGATAAAATCAACCAAACAATTAACTAAATCTATCAAACCAATTGTTAAACCAACACAGGAATGCAACCAAGGAAAGATTAAAAGAAGTAAAAGGAACTCGGCAAACACAAACCCCGCCTGTTTACCAAAAACATCACCTCCAGCATTACCAGTATTGGAGGCACTGCCTGCCCAGTGACGTAAGTTAAACGGCCGCGGTATCCTGACCGTGCAAAGGTAGCATAATCATTTGTCCTGTAAATTAGGACTTGTATGAATGGCCACACGAGGGTTTAACTGTCTCTTACTTCCAATCAGTGAAATTGACCTTCCCGTGAAGAGGCGGGAATAAAACAATAAGACGAGAAGACCCTATGGAGCTTTAATTAACTAGCCCAATAGAACACAACTAATCAACCAACAGGAAACTAAAATAACTCTATAATGGACTAACAATTTAGGTTGGGGTGACCTCGGAGAATAAAACAACCTCCGAGTGATACAAATCTAGACTTACTAGTCAAAGTATTACATCATCAATTGATCCAAAAATCTTTGATCAACGGAACAAGTTACCCTAGGGATAACAGCGCAATCCTATTCAAGAGTCCATATCGACAATAGGGTTTACGACCTCGATGTTGGATCAGGACATCCTAATGGTGCAGCAGCTATTAAGGGTTCGTTTGTTCAACGATTAAAGTCCTACGTGATCTGAGTTCAGACCGGAGTAATCCAGGTCGGTTTCTATCTATTAACCAGCTTCTCCCAGTACGAAAGGACAAGAGAAACAAGGCCCACCTCAATAAAGCGCCTTAAGACAAATGGATGATATAATCTCAATCCAACCAGTCCAACTCCTCCACACCACAAGTCCAAGAAATAGGACCCGTTAGGTGGCAGAGCCCGGCAATTGCATAAAACTTAAACCTTTATTTTCAGAGGTTCAATTCCTCTCCCTAACAATATGTTTATAATTAATATCATATCACTAATTATCCCAATTCTTCTTGCCGTAGCCTTCCTGACATTAGTAGAGCGAAAAGTACTAGGCTACATACAACTCCGAAAAGGACCCAACATCGTAGGACCCTACGGACTTCTACAACCCATCGCAGACGCTATAAAACTATTCACCAAAGAACCCCTTCGACCACTAACATCCTCTACATTCATATTCATTATAGCCCCCATTCTAGCCTTAGCCCTAGCCCTAACCATATGAATCCCCTTACCTATACCATATCCTCTAATCAACATAAATCTCGGAGTACTATTCATACTAGCAATATCAAGCCTAGCCGTCTACTCAATCTTATGATCCGGATGAGCCTCAAACTCAAAATACGCCCTAATTGGAGCCTTACGAGCCGTAGCTCAAACAATCTCATACGAAGTAACCTTAGCCATTATTCTACTATCAGTTCTACTAATAAACGGATCTTTCACCCTATCAACACTAATCACCACTCAAGAACACCTATGACTAATCTTCCCTACATGACCACTGGCCATGATATGATTTATTTCTACCCTAGCAGAAACCAACCGTGCTCCATTCGACCTAACAGAAGGAGAATCAGAACTCGTCTCAGGATTCAACGTAGAATACGCAGCAGGTCCATTCGCCATATTCTTTCTAGCAGAGTATGCTAACATCATTATAATAAACATTTTCACAACCCTCCTATTCTTTGGAGCATTTCACACCCCATACATACCCGAACTCTATACCATCAACTTTACCATAAAAACCCTAGCATTAACAATCCTATTTCTATGAATTCGAGCCTCATACCCACGATTCCGCTACGACCAACTAATACATCTTCTATGAAAAAACTTCTTACCTCTCACACTAGCCCTATGCATGTGACACGTAACATTACCCATTATCACAGCAAGCATTCCTCCTCAAACGTAAGAAATATGTCTGACAAAAGAATTACTTTGATAGAGTAAATAATAGAGGTTAAAACCCTCTTATTTCTAGAATAACAGGAATCGAACCTAATCCTAAGAATCCAAAAATCTTCGTGCTACCTAAGTACACCATATTCTACAGTAAGGTCAGCTAAATAAGCTATCGGGCCCATACCCCGAAAATGTTGGTTTACCCCCTTCCCGTACTAATAAAACCCCACATCCTCGCCATTATCATAACAACCGTTATATCAGGAACCATAATCGTTCTCATAAGCTCTCACTGACTACTAACCTGAATCGGCTTCGAGATAAACATACTAGCGATTATCCCGATTCTAATAAAAAACTACAATCCACGAGCCATAGAAGCATCTACAAAATACTTCTTAACACAAGCCACCGCATCAATACTTCTAATAATAGGCATCATCCTCAACCTAATATTCTCAGGACAATGAACAATATCAAAAATCCCAAACCCAATCGCATCAAGCCTAATGACCATTGCCCTAGCTATAAAACTAGGAGTAGCTCCCTTCCACTTCTGAGTACCCGAAGTAACACAAGGAATCTCACTACCCTCAGGCATAATTCTACTAACATGACAAAAAATCGCACCCCTATCCATCCTCTATCAAATCTCACCATCCATCAATCCCAAACTAATAATTCCTATAGCAATCGCATCAGTACTAGTCGGAGGCTGAGGAGGACTGAACCAAACTCAACTCCGAAAAATCCTAGCCTACTCATCAATTGCCCACATAGGATGAATAGCTGTTATCCTAACATATAACCCCACCCTCATACTCTTAAATCTCCTAATCTATATTATAATAACCCTAAGCACATTTATACTATTCATCTATAACTCATCCACAACAACATTATCACTATCTCAAACATGAAATAAATTACCACTCATAACATCCCTAATCCTAATGCTAATACTATCACTAGGAGGCCTCCCACCATTATCAGGCTTCATACCTAAATGAATAATCATTCAAGAACTAACAAAAAACGACATGATTATCCTACCAACATTCATAGCTATCACAGCACTCCTAAACCTATACTTTTACATACGACTATCCTACACCACAACACTAACCATATTCCCCTCAACAAATAACACAAAAATAAAATGACAATTCGAAAGCACAAAAAAAATTATCCTCCTGCCACCATTAATTATCACTTCAACTATACTACTCCCTATAACCCCAATAATATTAATCTTAGAATAGAGATTTAGGTTAAAAAGACCAAGAGCCTTCAAAGCCCTAAGTAAGTGCCATCAACTTAATCTCTGCAAACCAACCTAAGGACTGCAAGACCCTATCTTACATCAATTGAATGCAAATCAACCACTTTAATTAAGCTAAGCCCTTACTAGATTGGTGGGCCTCTATCCCACGAAACTTTAGTTAACAGCTAAACACCCTAATCAACTGGCTTCAATCCACTTCTCCCGCCGCGTAGGGGAAAAAAGGCGGGAGAAGTCCCGGCAGGGTTGAAGCTGCTCCTTTGAATTTGCAATTCAACGTGATATTTCACCACAGGACTTGGTAAAAGAAGGGCCTAGGCCTTCATACTTAGATTTACAGTCTAATGCTTTTATCAGCCATTTTACCTATGTTCATAAATCGATGATTATTTTCCACAAATCACAAAGACATCGGCACTCTCTATCTATTGTTCGGTGCATGGGCTGGTATAGTAGGCACTGCTCTTAGCCTTTTAATTCGCGCAGAACTAGGACAACCTGGCGCCCTACTAGGAGATGATCAAATTTACAACGTGATCGTCACCGCTCACGCATTCGTAATAATCTTTTTTATAGTCATACCTATTATAATCGGAGGCTTTGGAAACTGATTAGTTCCTCTAATAATCGGAGCTCCCGATATAGCATTCCCCCGAATAAACAACATAAGCTTCTGACTTCTACCACCATCTTTCCTATTACTACTGGCTTCCTCTATAGTAGAAGCAGGTGCAGGAACAGGATGAACCGTTTATCCTCCTTTAGCTGGTAATCTGGCCCATGCAGGAGCATCTGTAGACCTAACAATTTTTTCTCTGCACTTAGCAGGTGTATCATCCATTCTTGGAGCTATTAATTTTATCACCACAATTATTAACATAAAACCTCCTGCAATATCTCAATACCAAATTCCCTTGTTCGTATGATCTGTACTAATTACAGCAGTCCTCCTACTACTATCGCTACCAGTCTTAGCAGCCGGCATTACTATATTACTTACAGATCGAAATCTAAATACAACATTCTTCGATCCTGCTGGAGGAGGTGACCCTATTTTATATCAGCACTTATTCTGATTCTTCGGACATCCTGAGGTATACATCCTAATTCTACCAGGATTCGGAATGATTTCACACATCGTCACCTACTACTCAGGAAAAAAAGAACCTTTCGGCTATATAGGAATAGTCTGAGCAATAATATCTATCGGCTTCTTGGGCTTCATTGTATGAGCCCACCATATATTTACTGTAGGAATGGATGTCGACACCCGAGCATACTTCACTTCAGCCACTATAATTATTGCAATCCCAACAGGAGTAAAAGTATTCAGCTGACTAGCTACTCTACACGGAGGCAATATTAAGTGATCTCCAGCTATACTATGAGCCCTAGGATTCATTTTCCTGTTCACAGTAGGAGGTCTTACGGGTATTGTACTAGCAAACTCATCATTAGATATTGTACTCCACGATACATACTATGTAGTAGCACATTTCCATTACGTCTTATCAATAGGAGCAGTCTTCGCCATCATAGGCGGATTCGTCCACTGATTCCCTTTATTCTCAGGCTTCACTCTTGATGATACCTGAGCAAAAATCCACTTCACAATTATATTCGTTGGAGTTAATATAACATTCTTCCCTCAACATTTCTTAGGTCTCTCAGGAATACCTCGACGATACTCTGATTACCCAGACGCTTATACGACATGAAATACAGTCTCCTCTATAGGCTCGTTCATTTCACTCACAGCAGTGATACTAATGGTATTCATAATTTGAGAAGCCTTCGCATCTAAACGAGAAGTAGCAACAGTTGAATTAACCACAACTAACATTGAATGACTACACGGATGCCCTCCTCCTTACCATACATTTGAAGAACCTACCTACGTTGTACTAAAATAAGAAAGGAAGGAATCGAACCCTCTGAAACTGGTTTCAAGCCAACACCATAACCTTTATGTCTTTCTCAACCAGGAGGTATTAGTAAAAATTACATAACTTTGTCAAAGTTAAATTATAGGTGAAAATCCTTTATGCCTCTATGGCATACCCTCTCCAAATAGGCTTACAAGATGCAACTTCTCCAATCATAGAAGAACTACTACACTTCCACGACCACACATTAATAATCGTATTCTTAATTAGTTCATTAGTACTTTATATTATCTCACTTATGTTAACTACAAAACTTACTCACACAAGTACAATAGACGCACAAGAAGTAGAGACAGTATGAACGATTCTACCAGCCATCATCTTAATCCTAATTGCCCTACCCTCATTACGAATTCTTTACATAATAGATGAGATTAATAACCCCTCCTTGACTGTAAAGACTATAGGACACCAATGATACTGAAGCTATGAATACACAGACTACGAAGACCTAAACTTTGACTCATATATAATTCCCACACAAGAGCTAAAGCCCGGAGAACTTCGACTATTAGAAGTAGACAACCGGGTAGTTCTTCCAATAGAAATAACAGTTCGTATATTAATTTCATCAGAAGACGTACTCCACTCATGAGCCGTACCATCTCTAGGACTAAAAACCGACGCTATTCCAGGACGACTTAACCAAACAACCTTGATAGCCATGCGACCAGGACTATACTACGGTCAGTGTTCAGAAATTTGTGGCTCCAACCATAGCTTCATACCCATCGTTCTTGAATTAGTCCCACTATCTCACTTCGAAAAGTGATCTACCTCAATGCTTTAATTATTAAGAAGTTACACAGCATTAACCTTTTAAGTTAAAGACTGAGAGTATTTAAACCTCTCCTTAATGAAATGCCACAGCTAGACACATCAACCTGATCTACCATAATTCTATCCATAATCCTAACTCTATTTATTATATTTCAACTGAAAATCTCCAAACATTACTTCCCAATAAATCCAAAGCTAAAACAAATATCACCACTAAAAAGCAACACACCTTGAGAAGAAAAATGAACGAAAATTTATTCGCTTCTTTCGCTACCCCTACAATAATAGGCCTCCCCATCGTAATTCTCATTACCCTGTTTCCAAGTATCCTACTCCCCTCTCCCGATCGATTAATTAATAACCGCCTTATTTCTATTCAACAATGACTAATTCAACTAACATCAAAGCAAATATTGTCAGTCCATAACTACAAAGGACAAACATGGGCACTCATACTTATATCACTCATTCTATTCATTGGATCTACTAATCTTCTAGGTCTCTTACCACACTCATTTACTCCCACTACTCAACTATCCATAAATCTAGGCATAGCCATTCCCCTATGAGCAGGAACAGTCATTATAGGATTCCGACACAAAATAAAAACATCTCTAGCTCACTTCCTACCTCAAGGAACACCTCTACTTCTTATCCCAATACTAGTAATCATTGAAACTATTAGTCTATTAATTCAGCCCATAGCCCTAGCTGTACGACTAACAGCTAACATCACTGCAGGCCACCTACTAATTCACCTAATCGGAGGGGCTACTCTTATCCTTATAGACATCAACACTGCTACAGCCTCAATCACCTTTATTATCCTCATACTACTTACCATCCTCGAGTTCGCTGTAGCCCTTATCCAAGCCTATGTCTTCACACTATTAGTCAGCTTGTATCTACACGATAATACCTAATGACACACCAAACCCATGCGTACCATATAGTTAACCCTAGCCCATGACCACTAACAGGAGCTCTCTCGGCCCTCCTCATAACATCAGGCCTAATTATATGATTCCACTTCAACTCAATATATTTACTCCTACTAGGCCTCACAACCAATACCCTAACCATATATCAATGATGACGAGACATCATCCGAGAAAGCACATTCCAAGGCCACCATACTCCAACCGTTCAAAAAGGCCTACGATATGGCATAATCCTCTTTATCGTGTCAGAAGTATTCTTTTTTGCAGGTTTCTTCTGAGCCTTCTACCACTCTAGTCTAGCACCCACCCCCGAGCTAGGAGGATGCTGACCACCCACAGGTATCATTCCCCTAAACCCCATAGAGGTTCCCTTATTAAATACTTCCGTACTTCTAGCCTCAGGAGTGTCAATCACCTGAGCCCACCATAGCCTAATAGAAGGAAATCGCAAACACATACTCCAAGCACTATTCATTACTATCTCCCTGGGCATTTACTTTACACTACTACAAGCCTCAGAATATTACGAAACTTCCTTTACAATCTCCGATGGGGTCTACGGCTCTACCTTCTTCATAGCAACAGGATTCCATGGACTACACGTAATTATTGGCTCCACTTTCCTAATCGTGTGCTTCATACGACAATTAAAATTTCACTTTACATCCAATCACCACTTCGGATTTGAAGCCGCTGCCTGATACTGACACTTCGTAGACGTAGTATGACTATTCCTATACGTATCTATCTATTGATGAGGATCCTGCTTTCTTAGCATAATTAGTGCCGTTGACTTCCAATCAACTAGCTCTGGTCCAACCCAGAAGGAAGCAATAAACATAATACTAGCTCTATTTACTAATACCGCTCTAGCCTCTCTACTTGTATTAATCGCATTTTGACTCCCCCAACTGAACATTTACTCAGAAAAAGCCAGCCCCTACGAATGCGGGTTTGATCCTATAGGATCAGCACGTCTACCCTTTTCCATAAAATTCTTCCTAGTAGCCATTACATTCTTACTATTTGATCTAGAAATCGCCCTACTCCTACCGCTCCCATGAGCATCACACACAAACAACCTCACTACTATACTCACCATGGCTCTACTACTTATCTCCCTCCTAGCTGCAAGCCTAGCCTATGAATGAACCGAAAAAGGATTAGAATGAACAGAATATGGTAATTAGTTTAACTCAAAAACAAATGATTTCGACTCATTAGACTATGATTTACATCATAATTACCAAATGACTATAGTATATGCTAACATCTTTTTAGCCTTTACCACATCCCTCATAGGACTGCTCATATACCGGTCCCACCTAATATCCTCTCTACTTTGCTTAGAAGGTATAATATTATCACTATTTGTAATAATGACAGTAACAATTCTAAATAACCATTTCACACTAGCTAGTATAGCCCCTATCATCCTACTTGTCTTCGCCGCCTGTGAAGCAGCCCTAGGATTATCACTCCTAGTAATAGTATCCAATACATACGGAACTGACTACGTACAAAACCTAAATCTTCTACAATGCTAAAAATTATTCTCCCCACTCTAATACTTATACCCCTGACATGAATATCAAAACCCAACATAATTTGAATCAACACAACAACCTACAGCCTACTAATCAGTCTCATCAGCCTATCCTTTCTAAACCAGCTTAACGACAACTACATAAATCCATCCCTACTATTCTTCACGGACTCTCTGTCGACCCCACTACTAGCACTCACAACATGACTCCTACCTCTAATACTTATAGCCAGTCAATTCCACCTGTCAAAAGAACCACTAACTCGAAAAAAACTATACATTACAATACTAATTCTACTACAACTATTCCTAATTATAACATTCACCGCTACAGAACTAATTATATTCTACATCTTATTTGAAGCAACTTTAGTACCCACTCTAGTCATTATCACCCGATGAGGGAACCAAACAGAACGCTTAAACGCAGGAATATATTTTCTATTTTACACCCTAGTAGGATCCCTACCCTTACTAGTAGCCTTACTGTCCATTCAAAACAATATAGGCACATTAAACTTCTTAATGCTACAACTCTGAGCCCAACCTACACTAAACTCCTGATCCAATACTCTCTTATGGCTAGCATGTATAATGGCCTTTATAGTAAAAATACCCTTATACGGACTCCATCTGTGACTACCTAAAGCACACGTAGAAGCACCCATCGCTGGATCAATAGTACTTGCTGCAGTACTTCTAAAACTAGGAGGCTACGGCATAATACGGATTACAATATTACTTAACCCACTAACAAGTTCTACAGCATACCCCTTTATAATACTATCACTATGAGGTATAATCATAACAAGCTCTATCTGCTTACGTCAAACAGACCTCAAATCTCTAATTGCATACTCCTCCGTCAGTCATATAGCCCTAGTCATTGTAGCAATCCTCATCCAAACACCATGAAGTTACATAGGAGCAACAGCCTTAATAATCGCCCACGGTCTAACATCATCCATACTATTCTGTCTAGCTAACTCCAACTATGAACGTACCCACAGTCGAACCATAATCCTTGCACGTGGACTTCAAGGTCTCTTACCCCTAATAGCAACATGATGACTAATAGCAAGCCTCACCAATCTAGCTCTTCCCCCTACCATTAACCTAATCGGAGAACTATTTGTAGTAATAGCCTCATTCTCATGATCCAATATTACCATTATCCTAATAGGAACTAACATCATTATCACCGCTATATATTCACTATATATACTAATCACCACGCAGCGTGGAAAATATACCCACCACATTAAGAACATTAAACCTTCATTTACACGAGAAAATGCCTTAATAACACTCCATCTAATACCTCTACTACTATTATCACTCAACCCCAAAATTATCCTAGGACCCACTTACTGTAAATATAGTCTAAAAAAGATATTAGATTGTGAATCTAATGACAAAAGCTCAAACCTTTTTATTTACCGAAAAAGAATGCAAGAACTGCTAACTCATGCCTCCATGTATAAAAACATGGCTTTTTCAACTTTTAAAGGATAGAAGTAATCCATTGGTCTTAGGAACCAAAAAATTGGTGCAACTCCAAATAAAAGTAATTAATCTATTCACCTCCTCCCTCATCACATCACTACTTATATTAACACTTCCAATTGTCTTAACTAGCACCCCAATCTACAAAAATAAACTCTACCCACAATATGTAAAAACCACTATCTCATACACTCTTATAATTAGCATAATTCCCACAACAATATTCATCTATTCAGGAAAAGAAATAATCATCTCAAACTGACACTGAATAACTATCCAAACCATAAAACTCACACTAAGTTTCAAACTAGATTACTTCTCCATAATCTTCATACCTGTAGCCCTCTTCGTTACATGATCCATTATAGAATTCTCAATATGATATATACACTCAGATCCTTTTATCAACCGATTCTTCAAATACCTCCTAATATTCCTCATCACTATAATAATCCTAGTCACTGCAAACAACTTATTTCAACTATTCATTGGCTGAGAAGGAGTAGGCATTATATCATTCCTCCTCATCGGATGATGATACGGACGAACCGATGCAAACACAGCCGCCCTACAAGCAGTCCTCTACAACCGTATCGGAGATGTAGGCTTCATCATAGCTATAGCATGATTCTTAATCAATCTTAATACATGAGAACTCCAACAAATCTTTATTACTTACCACGACAACTTAAATTTGCCACTCATAGGTCTTCTATTAGCAGCAACCGGAAAATCAGCTCAATTTGGACTCCATCCATGGCTACCATCAGCCATAGAGGGCCCTACTCCAGTATCTGCTCTACTACACTCAAGTACTATAGTAGTAGCAGGAGTCTTCCTTCTAATCCGATTTCACCCACTGATAGAGCATAATATGACAGTACAAACAACCACTTTATGTCTAGGAGCCATTACTACCCTATTTACAGCAATCTGTGCACTAACCCAAAACGACATTAAAAAAATCATCGCATTCTCAACTTCAAGCCAACTAGGACTAATAATTGTCACAATTGGCATTAACCAACCGTATCTAGCATTTCTACACATCTGTACCCACGCATTCTTCAAAGCCATACTATTCATATGCTCCGGGTCTATTATTCATAACTTAAATAACGAACAAGACATCCGAAAAATAGGAGGCCTATACAAAGCACTGCCATTCACCACTACCTCATTAATCACAGGAAACCTAGCACTCACAGGAATGCCCTTTCTCACAGGATTCTACTCCAAAGACCTAATTATCGAAACCGCTAATACGTCGTATACCAACGCCTGAGCCCTACTACTAACCCTCATTGCCACATCCATAACAGCTGCCTACAGCACTCGAATCATATTCTTCGCACTCCTAGGACAACCCCGCTTCAACCCTATAATCATAATCAACGAGAACAATCCACTCCTAATTAATCCTATTAAACGTCTACTACTAGGAAGCATCTTCGCAGGATACCTAATCCTCCACAATATTACACCCACTACTATCCCACAAACGACTATACCTTACTACCTAAAACTAATAGCCCTTATCATAACACTTCTAGGGTTTATTCTAGCACTAGAACTCAACCTTATATCACAAAGTTTTAAACTCAAATACCCATCAAACCTATTCAAATTCTCCAGCCTCCTTGGATACTTTCCTACTATTACCCACCGCTACATGCCAGAAATAAACCTATCAGCAAGCCAGAAACTAGCCTCAACATTACTAGATATAACTTGACTAGAAAATGTACTACCAAAATCCATCTCTCACTTTCACATAAAATGATCAACCATTATCTCTAACCAAAAAGGCCTAATTAAGCTATACTTTCTCTCCTTCGTAATCACTCTAATCCTAGCCCTAATAATAATTAATTTCCACGAGTAACTTCTATAATCACCAACACCCCAGTAAGAAGAGACCAACCAGCCACAATAACTAACCAGGTACCATAACTATACAAAGCCGCAATACCCATAGCTTCCTCACTAAAAAATCCCGAATCTCCTGTATCATAAACCACCCAATCCCCCATGCCATTGAACTTAAATACAATATCAACTTCGTCATCCTTCAAAACATAACAAACAAGCAATAGCTCTGACAACAGACCTATAATAAACGCACCCAACACAGCTTTATTAGAAATCCAAACCTCAGGATACTGCTCAGTAGCCATAGCAGTCGTATAACCAAAAACAACAAGTATACCCCCCAAGTAAATTAAAAAAACTATCAAACCTAAAAAAGACCCCCCAAAACTCAACACAATACCACAACCAACAGCTCCACTAATAATCAAGACAAGTCCACCATAAATAGGAGAAGGCTTAGAAGAAAACCCCACAAAACTAACTACAAAAATAACACTTAAAATAAATACAACATACGTTATCATTATTCTCACATGGAGTCTAACCATGACCAGTGACATGAAAAACCACCGTTGTAATTCAACTATAAGAACACTAATGACCAACATTCGAAAAACTCACCCACTAGCCAAGATCATCAATAACTCACTCATCGACCTACCCGCGCCATCAAACATCTCAATATGATGAAATTTCGGATCCCTTCTAGGAATCTGCCTAATTCTTCAAATCTTAACAGGCCTATTTCTAGCCATACACTACACCTCAGACACAACCACAGCCTTTTCATCAATCACACACATCTGCCGAGACGTAAATTACGGCTGAATTATCCGATATATACACGCCAACGGAGCATCTATATTCTTCATCTGCTTATACATACACGTAGGACGAGGACTATACTATGGCTCCTATACATTCACAGAAACATGAAACATCGGCATTATTCTCTTACTCACCGTCATAGCCACAGCATTCATAGGCTACGTACTACCATGAGGACAAATATCCTTCTGAGGGGCGACCGTCATCACCAACCTACTATCAGCAATCCCTTACATCGGAACCGATCTAGTACAATGAATCTGAGGCGGGTTCTCAGTAGATAAAGCAACCCTAACACGATTCTTCGCTTTCCATTTTATTATACCCTTCATAGTATTAGCACTAGCAGCAGTCCATTTATTATTTCTACACGAAACAGGATCCAACAATCCCTCCGGAATTCCATCCAACTCAGACAAAATCCCATTCCACCCATACTATACAATTAAAGACATTCTAGGAGCTTTACTCCTTATCCTAATTCTAATACTACTAGTACTATTCTCACCCGACTTACTAGGAGACCCTGACAACTACATCCCTGCCAACCCCTTAAACACTCCACCACACATTAAACCCGAATGATACTTCCTATTCGCCTACGCAATCCTACGATCTATCCCCAATAAACTAGGAGGAGTCCTAGCCCTAGTACTTTCCATCTTAATTCTCGCCATTATCCCTCTTCTCCACACATCAAAGCAACGAGGAATAACATTCCGACCTATAAGTCAATGCCTATTCTGACTATTAGCAGCAGACCTAATTACGCTAACATGAATTGGAGGACAACCAGTTGAATACCCCTACACCACTATTGGCCAACTAGCCTCAATCCTATACTTCACAATTCCACTAGTATTAATACCTATCACCAGCATTATCGAAAACAACATTCTAAAATGAAGAGTCTTTGTAGTATAATCATTACCCTGGTCTTGTAAACCAAAAACGGAGAGCATAAACCCTCCCTAAGACTCAAGGAAGAGGAAACAACCCCACCATCAACACCCAAAGCTGATATTCTACTTAAACTACTCCCTGCTACCCAAATCTCCCTTAATTCATATATAACACTGCTTTCACTGTGCTATCACAGTATTTATGTCCCCAGGCTTATGTACTTCGTGCATTACATGCTCCCCCCCATCTCTAGCAGCCCTATGTATATCGTGCATTAATGATTTGCCCCATGCATATAAGCATGTACATGAACTGGTTGATTTTACATAATGACATATGATTATGAAATTGACTTTCAAGGTATAAAACACCTATAGTGGATGCATTTCACTTAGTCCATGAGCCTTGATCACCAGGCCTCGGGAAATCAGCAACCCTTGTGAAACGTACACCTAATCCTCGCTCCGGGCCCATACCATGTGGGGGTTTCTATACTGGAGCTATACCTGGCATCTGGTTCTTACTTCAGGGCCATATAGTCCTAGAATCCAATCCTACTAACCCTTCAAATGGGACATCTCGATGGACTAATGACTAATCAGCCCATGATCACACATAACTGTGGTGTCATGCATTTGGTACTTTTTTAATTTTTAGGGGGGAAAGCGGTATCACTCAGCTATGGCCGTAAAGGCTCGACGCAGTCAAATAACTTGTAGCTGGACTTATTTGATATTATTTACCAACATCATACAATCATGAGGCGTATTTTAATTCATGGTAGCGGGACATAACTACGTTACGTACACGTACACGTACACGTGCGTACACGTGCGTACACGTACACGTACACGTGCGTACACGTGCGTACACGTACACGTACACGTGCGTACACGTGCGTACACGTACACGTACACGTGCGTACACGTACACGTACACGTGCGTACACGTACACGTACACGTACACGTACACGTGCGTACACGTGCGTACACGTACACGTACACGTACACGTACACGTACACGTGCGTACACGTGCGTACACGTGCGTACACGTGCGTACACGTACACGTGCGTACACGTACACGTACACGTGCGTACACGTACACGTACACGTACGTACACGTATACACATGTACACGTGTTGTGTTAATAGATACAAAGTTAGCTAGAACAAACCCCCCCCTCCCCCCGTTAACCCCAGCAAGTATCCATTATACCTATTATTGCTCTGCCAAACCCCAAAAACAGAGCTAAGTACATGTAACACATAATGGAGCCGGTATGCCTGAACCTAGTACAAAACCAACCAATCTAAATAACAGGCTACCAAAACACGGGCATGATACTTCAATTTTGAATCTATCTATAGATAAACGTTTCTCACCTCTAATACCCCCCTATTGATTTCTTTTCCTCCATCAATAAAGCAAACCACGCACATCA